GACAAAGTCCCAGCAGTAGCGGTCATACTATTGAAGAGCCGAGTGTTATCCATCCATACCAGGCGTAAAAAGCGTTCGTTCTGAAAAGAAACAGATGCCAGGCCAACTGAACTCGTTTATGTTTTTAATGTCTCAAGTGAGATCTCATCTACAATCATATCCATGTCCAACTAATATGAATTTCCTTTGGAATTTTGGTTTCTTAGTAGGAATTTCCTTTGTTGTTCAAATTGTAACAGGTTTATTACTAGCATCTAGATATACTAGTGAAATGTCACATGCTTTTGCTAGTGTACAGCATATCTTAAGAGAGGTGTCTTTCGGTTGGGAATTTAGATTCCTACATGCTACTGGAGCATCATGTGTATTCTTATGCTTATTTCTACATATTTTAAGAGCTCTGGTATTTAGTAGTTATACATATCTAAGTCTAACATGGATTACAGGATTAATTATTTATTTCATCTCAATTGCTACAGGTTTCTTAGGTTATGTATTACCATGGGGTCAAATGAGCTTTTGGGGTGCTACTGTAATTTGTAATTTATTGTCACCTATCCCATATCTTGTAACATGGTTATTAGGAGGTTTTTATGTAGATAGTCCTACATTAAAAAGATTCTTTGTATTACATTTTGTTTTACCATTCTTAGGTCTAATCCTTGCTGTGTTACATATTTTCTATCTACATCTAAATGGATCTAGTAATCCACTAGGTACAGAAACTGCTTTAAAAATACCTTTCTATCCTCATATGTTAAGTACAGATGGAAAAGGATTTAACTATTTAATCTTATTTCTATTAGCTCAATCATTCTTTGGTTTACTAGAATTATCACATCCAGATAATAGTATTCCTGTAAATAGATTTGTAACACCATTACAAATTGTACCAGAATGGTACTTCTTAGCATATTACGCTATCTTAAAAGTTATTCCAAGTAAAACTGGAGGTCTATTAGTATTTGCTGGTAGTATTTTACTATTATTACTGTTAAGTGAAGTTCGTTCACTTACTAGTGTACTACACTTACGTCAACAATTCTCTTCAAGAAATTGTGCAACATCTTGGAGTATTATTTATTTATATTCATTTATTGCTCTTATTATTGTTGGAGCTCAATTACCTCAAGAAGTATTCATTTCTTATGGTAGATTCTTTACCGTAATCTATCTTTTAAGTACATTTAGCTTATTTAGACTATAAGACTATAGTTAGTTATTACAAAAAATTTCAACAATTATATACTAATTCTAGTATTCTAACTGCTGCAAACCATAAAGAATTAGGTATTTACTATGTATGGTTTGCTTTCTTATTTTCAATTGTAGGTACATTACTATCAGTATTAATTAGACTTGAGTTAAGTTCTTCTGGATTACGTATCGTAGCGCTAGAAAATCAAAATTTCTATAACCTAGCATTTACACTACACGGTGCTATTATGATTTTCTTTGTAGTTATGCCAGGTCTATATGGTGGATATGGTAACTACTTCTTACCAATTTATTTAGGAGCTTCAGAAGTAGCTTTTCCTAGAGTAAATTGTGTATCATTATTACTTGTACCAATTGCTTGGGTTGTAGTAAGTACATCACTAATTTCTGAATTCGGGTCAGGTATTGGTTGGACACTATATCCTCCATTAAGTACATCATTAATGTCATTATCTCCAACTTCAGTAGATTTAATTGTATTTGGTTTAGCTCTTGCGGGTATTTCTAGCTTTTTATCTTCCGTAAATTTCTTAACAACTATTGCTGTATTAGGTGTAACTAATGGTGCAAAACCATGGTGTTTATTTACATGGGCTATTGTATTTACAGCCATTATGCTAATTGCTACACTTCCAATTCTTACTGGTGGATTATTAATGTTAGTATTAGATTTACATCTGAATACTCAATTCTACGATGCTGCATTTAATGGTGATCCAGTATTATATCAACATTTATTCTGGTTCTTTGGTCATCCAGAAGTTTATATTATTATTTTACCTGCTTTTGGTGTAATTTCACAAACATTATCTACTTCAGCAGGTAAATTAGTATTCGGAGGTCCTGCTATGATTTTAGCGATGGGATGTATTACCATTTTAGGTTCATTAGTATGGGCACACCATATGATGACAGTAGGTCTAGAGACAGATACTAGAGCATATTTCTCTGCTGTTACAATGATGATTGCTATTCCTACTGGTACCAAAATCTTTAATTGGTTAAGTACTTTTATGGGAAATCCATTCAGTACAATATCATTAGATATTTGGTATGCTTTAAGTTTTATTTTCTTATTTACATTAGGAGGTACTACTGGAGTAGTTTTAGGTAACTCCGCTCTAGATGTTGCTTTACACGATACTTATTATGTAATTGCTCATTTCCATTTCGTACTATCTCTTGGTGCGGTAATTGGATTAATTTGTGGATATTTCTATTACCAAGATTCAATGTTTGGTTATACAGCTAATGTCTTTACTAGAAATACATCAGATTCTCCATACTTAAAAGTATGGTCAATTGTATTCTTATTAAGTATTTTATTAACATTTATACCAATGCATCTATTAGGTTTTAATGTTATGCCACGTAGAATTCCTGATTATCCTGACTATGTAACTTATTTGAACACAATGTGTTCTATTGGTTCTATTAGTACTGTATTTATTTTATATTCCCTAATTTTATAAAAAAAGAGTTGACCGTGAAATCCATACAAAGATAAAACGGGAGATACATAAAACATGTTACTCTATCGGTAAAAAGGTACGCCGGGGATAACAGGTCGTAGAATTTCAGGAGCTCTGATCCTTGAATTCTATTAACACCTCCATGTCGGCTCATCACACCCTTGTACTTGAAGAAGGTTCAATTAGGAACGAGAGTTCACCGTGATATGTGATACGTGAGCTGGGTTAAGAACGTCTTGAGGCAGTTTGTTCCCTATCTGCCATTTTAAAAAATGATTGGTTGTATAATTTAAGAACGAAGTATCATGTGAAGTTTCATGTTCGCCTTATTTAAACAAAAAAAAGGATCAAATCTTCCTTGAGCGACTCGTTAGGCAAATAAAAAATTGAGCTATAACGCTATCTTTTATATAAAATATAATGTCTTCGATTTTAACGGTTTGCTCCTGAAAAAGAAATTTTGGTTTATCTCAAGTTTATGGTGACAGACCTTGAAGAGATTTGGAAAAGTCCTCAATAAAAAAGATACGTTAAAAAAACACAGTCGGTGCGAAGTCGAAACAAGGTAGTTGATGGTGAACCAGTGGCTGAACAAAAAATGAGTCTTGTTTCAAATAGATGTATTTTTTTGGCTAGAGTACGTAAGGAAAAGGAAAGGTTAACCGCTGTCAAAAACAAAAACTTATTACATACACTCCTGAACATTTGGAACATATGGATATAATTTGGTAGTGGAACATTTGAAATAAAAATTGGCAGCTGGAAGACGGAATCGTTACTAAGCGTCAGGTAGTCCTGGACACTGAATCCATGCGTGATCCCAATGGAACGGTCCCTGGCTGAATTTTATGATCCCAGGCTGGTTCAAAAAGTCAAATATTAGCCAAAAACTGGCGAGAAGGGAAGTGTGTTTCTTAGACAAAAAATAAGGGAAGTTTAGCCGGGAAGTTAGCGTCTAAAAAATATGATATAATTATCGCACAAGCACTCAGCAAGTTAAGAGAATGTATTGACGTGTTAAAAACCGGTTTTTTGTTAGGGTGCCGGGCAGATGTCATAAACTATACCTCCTCATCAAAGTTAGCAGTGTCTTACGTTTGAATCCAACAGACGCTTTCCGTTTTTTAACTACACTACGAAATGCCAAACTATTCAAACAATCTTCTCACTTTCTTATTAATGGAAGCGCTGGTACCTGGGTATCCAATCCAGTGCTCCTAATTCGGCATAGAGACTCAGCCTCAGTCCAACTTTGTACTGTTTTTTACCAAAAGGGACTCCATAAGTTAAACTGTAGAGTCGAGATGGAAACAACCGGAAAGGTTACTGCATGTCCTAAAAAATTATATAAATTATATTTTTTGTAAAATTCTCTTCTGAATAGATTTCATAGAAAACCTAAAATCATCATGTATGATTGACATTTAACCGCTAATTATGAATCTTCCAAGAATTATTTAACATTCTCAGGTCCGGTCCGATATTACAATCTTCCAGTTAGATAAATTAGATCACATGTCTTCTAGTGCTTTGAGATTTGACTCAGTTTTTATAAAAATTTAATGTCAAATTGCTCATATTTAAGAATTTATACTAAAATTTCCTTCTTATATGCAACTACCTTAAGATATTTTACAGTTGGTTTTCTATTTTCACCATTCTTGCTCACTGTATTAGTATTATTTAATTTTACTTTTAGAGAAGTTGGTACTACATCAGCTTCTCTGGTTTCATCAATTTGTTTAGGTGTTATTAGTACTGAGTTACTACTATTTGTTAGCTTCTTCTGGGGTGCATACACCAGCATTCTATCTCCTAGTTATGTAACAGACTCCACCCTAGTAAGTCCAACTGAGGGTCTTGTAAGTATCTCTAGTAGAGGACTTATTGTAACTATTACATTCTTACTATCTACTGCTAGTGTAATTCTAGGATATGGTATTTTAACTTCAGAGAAAGCTATTATACTAAATATCCAAAGAGGATTCCTTACTTTAGTAATCATTGCCCTATGTTTTACTAGTATCCAAGTTTGTGAGTACTTAGGACTAGCTATTTCTATTAATGATGGAGTATTAGGTACTTACTTACTATGGATTACAGGATTACATTTCTCACATGTATTACTTGGTGCTATCTTATTATTCTTTACATTCTGGAGAGGTAGTTTACAATATAATGCAAATACACAAATTAGAACATATAATTCTTCTAGTATTCTAGTATTACCTTTACTAGAATCATACACTCTATTATACTGGCATTTTGTAGAAGCTATTTGGTTAGTAATTCACTTTACATTCTATACTTTATAAGAAATATACGGGATCTCGTAAACATGCGAACTCACTTGAACTATAAAATACCTTCATATTGACTATGCTGACTTGAGTAATGGAAATCAAATAGATTCAGCTATCCATGGTGATAAGATTCGTAAATACCGGTCAATTCAAAAAATAGCTGTGATGTAATAGAGCATAGGATAATGCAAAGTATCCCTGACTGGATTATGCAAAAACTGATTTTTATGAGAACAGCTTCCAAGCATACATTTGTTAATGTAATAATAGAAATCATATTTTATTGCCTGTCAAGTTCCTTTAATGTAGTTATCTCACAGCTTCTATCGGTCCAGATAAGCGATCTCATGTATGGTTAAAAAGTTTTTAAATGACACCAGGCATGCAATACCAAAAATATTTTAATATATTAATTTTTATGCATGGTAAGGTTTAGCGTGTACTTTCGAATGAAACTTTGTGCTCCACCGCTAGTCTCTTACCTCTAACATTCCTCTTACTTGATACTGTACGGACCATTACAACCTCCAGGCAAAGAATTGTCCACGATTCATAAAGACAACTAGTGGCATCTCTCTCGATTTCCAGATGGTGAGTTACAAAGATGATTCTCTCCACACTTATTTTTTGTTTAAAAGGGAAGTAAAGGTGCTCAGGGTCTTACCGTCGGGCCATAGGGTTCCTCATATTCAAGGATATTTCTATTTAAAAAAGTCTTACATTAGAGACATTAGGAAAGTCGTTACACCATTCATGCAGGACGGAATTTACCCGACAAGGAATTTTGCTACCTTTGGACCGTCAGATTACAGCCGCCGTTTACCCTAGTTTTTATATCATGTTGAGTTATCTCTTTCAAGATTATCTATTTCATTTCTATCCTCACGGGAACCTTTCCACGCTCTACCAATATTCGTTATCATGTTTTATCTCGCGTGACGAGCGGTGTGTTTAAGGCAAGTAAAGATGCGCCCAAATTTTTTAATAACAAAAATTTGGCGTGTAGAGCATCTTTATCTAGGTAGTTTCTGTCCGAAACAATAACCTTAGGCTATACTACCAAAGCATCCATCTACAGCTGCGGAAACTGTATTTTTATTATTTAATTTTACTATTTTAAATAGTATTATTTATAATAGTATTATTTATAATAGTATTATTTTTAATAGTACTATTTTTAATATAAAAATTTAGTACACCTAGCCAACACGATCCGATTGCTTGGGTTATTTTTTGTGCTACAAAAAATAAGGCTTGATGGTTACTTTGAAAGTTACAAGA